TAACAAATGATGAAGTTCCATATTATATAGAAATGTGTTATGGAGCCGGCGTTTTTTCTTTAAATCTCATTTGATTTAGGTATTTTGTGTTTGACTCTAATGAAAAATTTGAAATCGATGTAACGATTGAGGCAGGGGTGATTTATCCTATCCCTTTTATTCACTTTATGACAAGAGTCGATTATTGAAATAGTACTCAACCCCACGTCATGTTAAGTTAAACCAAATACATATCAATCATATAATCATATAAAATGAGGAAATGCTTAGCTTATATGGTTATGTATCGTTCTATTTCAATGACAATAATTAATTTTTGGGTTTTTGTGAAAAAGATTTGTAATCCTTAAATTAATTAATAAATTATTTAAACTGAAATTATAGATATTCACTGTTCTAGATATTCTAGATTATAGAATATCTAGAACAGTGACAACTGCTCAGTCTATCTGATAGATACGAAAACCCTTCCCTATTTTTTTCGATTTTGGTTTTCGTAATCAGATGAAAAGAATAAAGATTCAAATCTTAACATACATCATTTTTTTATACATCTCATGAAAAAAATGAAAAAATGGATTTCTTTCTTTTTTTCTTTGATCTATTTCAAATTTCTATTTGAAATTAAATCAGTGATGAGTCAATTCAAAAAAAAAAAAGAAAGACTGATTTTACTATGAAGATCAAAAGTGATGCTTATTGTCCAATTTTCTTCAAATTAAATCAAATTTAATAATGATGTCTAAACAGGAAACTTTTTCAATTTCAATTAGAAAGATTTTTTTTAAATAAAATATTTTTAATGATTCCTTGTACGTGGAATCTTTGAAAAAGTAGGAAATCATTTAATCTATCCTATTGAGTCACCGGAAGATGCAGATTCAAAAAGTTATTTGTTTCTCTATTTCTTTCTATTATCTATATAATATTATTTATGTATGTTAAAAAGTTAAAAATATGTTTAAAATGCTGTCTTGCTAAGACTTTTTCAGAAAAACTGCCCACGTATCATATATTCATATATAGAAGAAAAAGTCTAGATTACGATGTCTGTGGACAGCTGAACCAATGACTATTCATGATTCCATAATTGAATCAATTCCATACCGGTTCCAAATTCCAAATTAGAGGAATGTTATGGTAAAACTTCGTTTGAAACGATGTGGTAGAAAGCAACGTGCGACTTGAAGGACACGATCCGTTGTGGATTTTTACATCCACCATTTTTGATTTATCTAGGAATGAGGGTGCTCTTGGCTCGACATTGTTTGTTCTGCTACACTTGAACCCTTCGCTTTTTGTTGGGTTGTAAATAGTCCATGATGGAGCGATGGAGCTCGAATAGAAAGTATTAATTCATTTCTCGGGGGCAAGGATCTAGGGTTAATGCCAATCAATTGGAACAACTTCGTAAATATATGGAACATATATAGAAATCGAAAGGATCCAATTCGAGCAAGTTTCCAACTCAAAAGCAAAACTTGTTGAAATTGATCAAAATTTTTCGATTCAAAGTGTATCATGCGGGAATCAACTGTCCATAGGGTTCTTTGATAGAAAGAAATCAAACAAAGGGTATGTTGCTACCATTTTGAAAGGATTAAGAAGCACCGAAGTAATGTCTAAACCCACTGATTAAAAATAAGGATAAAGGATCTAAGAACAAGGAAACACCTTTTTAATTGTCTCGATAGTCTCAATAACTGGATCAGACTAAAGAATCCAAATAAAATTTGAAATAGTTTAAACGAGACAAACAAAAGGGAGTAAAGACTACTCAATAAATAAAATTGGCTAAAGATTTTTCCTTTGAGCTATTTGATTGAGAGTTATCCAACTTGAGTTATGAGTACGAGTGGTTTCTTTTTCATTTTCAGGAAGAAAAAAAAGACTGAAATCATAGTCTAATTGATTTGATAGGCCCATTTGTCATTTAATTTAATTTATTAGTATTAGAATTGCATACATAGACAAAATTTTGAATCAAATCATTTTTTCTCGAGCCGTACGAGGAGAAAACTTCCTATACGGTTCTAGGGGGGGTATGGTTCATCTACATCTATCCCAATGAGCCGTCTATCGAATCGTTGCAATTGATGTTCGATCCCGAAGAGAAGGAAAAGATCTTAGAAAAGTAGGCTTTTATGATCCAATGAAGAATCAAACTTATTTAAATGTTCCTGTTATTTTATATTTCCTTGAAAAAGGCGCTCAACCCACAGGAACTGTTCAGAATCTTTTAAAGAAAGCGGAAGTTTTTAAGGAACTTCCGTCTAATCAAATGAAATTCAATTAAAGAAATACCAAGGGGGGGTAGTGACTTGTATATAACTTTGTCTAATTTTTCTCTACTTGTTTTTTTTTGACCCCCCCTTTTTTCTGCTGTATTCGTATTTATCAGTGTTTCCGTCGAATCCGACGGTCTAGAACGACAAAACCTTAGTTTATTGATCTTATAAATAAAAAATTCGGACATTTCCTTTAATTGAATTGCGTGGTT